TTGCCAAATAGAGACTGAAAGAAGCTTCTATTTATAGGCCTTGGAGGCCCTTAATTAACCCTTTTCTATGCTTAACGCCCTTTCTTAATCGAACTCGGTTAAGGCAAAATTGAGTATCTGCTAGAAATCCCGATCACTCCCTCAAGAATAGGAGGCAATAATAGAGCGAATCCGTCAGAGAGTACTCCACCACGAGCTGCCAAAGCACGCTCAGTCAATCGTCAATCTCCAGCCCAAAGCTGACCAGTACAACCATGTGTCACCCCGTGGGCTTCGTCGTACCCTGCCTACTCGTCTTTAACTTGCTTCTTTTTACTTTCCCAGCGGAAGGATGGAACTCTCCTTGGCCAATCGTCACTCGCCAGCGTAGTCCTCGCTTAAGAAAAAGAAGTTTGGCCTATCTGATCTGACTTGACGACGAGTGCGCTTGCTTTTTCCCGCGTGCTTGTTTGAATGCAATTATTTCTACAACTATTGATTTTGAGCCAATCAGGTATCACTGCGTGTCAAACTGTGTCAGGCGGGAGACATAAGAAATATTAAGCTGATTCCTTTCCAATGAGAACTAGACACGCGTCCCATATCCCCATGTGCATATAACTCACTTTATTGCCTCTCTGAGGAAGCAACATCTGACATTTACTACCCTACAGCCCTCCAACCCTAGTGAGTGAGCAAAGCCTGATACCGAGCAAGGAAACTTCCCCTGCCACATTGCTCATGTAAGTCTCGGATTGAAATGATAGTGTCAAGGAAGAGACCAAGGAAGAGGCATTCCATTCTATACTTGTGAGAATCCTTGTTCCACATTCCTCTACAAGAAACCGAGCATATCGCGCTGACAAAGAGAAGGGTTTGGCTCTTGCTATCGATCGATACATTCCACTTTGATCTAGATGGAGATGCTCCTGTGTCAGTTACTAGTCCACATGTACCAAACGAAGGAAAGTTTCCAGATCAGATTGACAGTGGAGAGGTAGCAGATCAAGGGTGGACGGATACGGGAATGCCAAAGAAGAGCTGGTTTCCTGGGATGGACATCTCCCTCGAAAGAAGCACAATCGTACAGCTTCTTCCAGCTAAACAACGAGTAAGTAAGAGCTAGTCTTTCAAGGAAACACAAGGCCCAGTGCAGTTTCATCGATGAACCTCTTTGGTTTAGGGAACGTTAACAGATTCCTAGTCTGATAGAGTCTACTAGGCTCATTAAACGTAGATGGAATGAGTCTGGTATGGCTGAAGAATGGTTTCATCATTGGTATTCATCTTTCATATCCCTCGTCCCTTTCTCCACGAAGTATCTGCGTCTCCTCTGTCAATTGAATTGACTCCGCTTGCTGCTAAGCATCCCTGCTATGATCCAATTCCTAGGTCTCTATTTCCTTGTTTCAAAGCTAGCTTCAAGCTATAGCTCTAGGGCTATAGTATAGCTTCTAGGCATATTTATCTTTTCCATCCATCACCCTTCACTGCCCTCCTCTCTAGCTTCATCAGTGCGGATCTTTCAGCCTATGTTGTATCGGCTTCAGTGGCATATACAGCCTTTGTGTCGGCTGAGACTTCTGATTCCGAATAAACCTGAAAAGAAAGGCCTAACCTTTCATTATGAAAGGAGTGGGCTGACTCGTGAACGAAAGCTGCAGACGCATTTCGAGCAGAGCCCAAAGCAGCGCACTCTGAATGAATTACTTTCGAGTAATTCATTTGAGTAGCGCACCGGCAGCCCATAGGCCTGAAAGCGGGGTTTTGGGTGGGCTAAGCCAACAGGCATGAAGGGCGGATCGACAGATGGAGAAGAATAGATGCCTTGGCTCGGTGATTAGATGGCCCCTTCAATTCAATGGAATCCGGAGCGGGACTTGTATTAAGTAAGATTACCCTGTTGCTTCTCTCTTTAAGGCCCGTCGATGGAATGAATCAACTAACTGACTGCCTTTGTTTGTTAAGCCGAGATATGAAGATGGAGAGGAAAACGCAGCTTCCTTAATTCCTCTTTAGAGCAGGAGAGCTAATGGATAGACTCGATGTGCTAAAGGAAAAGAATCCCCCCATACTGAGAAGAAGAGGCGGCGTAGCTTGCCCCTGGATCTGGCTCATTCGCTACGAATCAAAGGTAAGGTTCCGATCCGAGTTAGGAACATAAGGGTGGGTCTAAAGAGATAGGCCGATGCCCTGGCAGGGACGATAAGACTAGGATTAGTGGGTTAGCTTCGTACTCCCCTTCTCTGATAGATGCGCCTCGGGAGCTTCGGGTGGTGGACGGAGTCGGAGTCGGCCCCGTAGCTTCATTTGGAGAGATATCTGATCTGTCTTTTTTTGGAAAGAAAGGTTTATAGTTTTGCCTCTGATCCGCTATTCGTCTCGTTAAAGGGTTCTATCGTAGCTAAATTGCGGGCGAAGGTTGATCTGCCCATCAATCAGCATTCGATGCCAGCTAACCCACTTATTTGACTTCGCGGCTAGTCAATGGGGACGCGTTTAGGCCCCGATGCTTCGGGAAACCTCCATTCGGGACATCTGAATTAAAGAGGCAGGCTTGCGGAAATGAGCCACTAGAATTCTATTGATAACAACCCTAAGCCAACCTGTTCCCTTCCGTTCTCTGGTTTCTCAGCCCGATCACCTGCCACCTGCTGGATAGAATGAATTAGGAGGAGGTTGGATCCGACTAAATCGATGAAAGGCGACTGACTGATAGGATGAATTTCCTGCCGTCTCTCCAAATAGATAGATGTGATCAAGTGCCTTTGTTTGGTCCGATGGAATGACTTAACCAAGTGGCTGAAATGTCTGTTCCTTTTGGCCAAGCATCGAATCTCAAATCAATGGTTAATGAGGTGGCACTAATTAGAGGTGTATTTGCATCAACGTCTCGACTCGGCTCCCATTCCTTTTTTTGTTGGTATCGTATATTAAATTAACGAAACTGGGGGAGCCCCAAACCTCTGATTCCAGACATCAGGATTCGGTGGTAGAGGCGATCCCTTGAATGAAAAATCTGTCTTCTCATCCGTTAGCTTATGAGCCCATTAACAGCAAAAGAAGCATCTAGGCCCCCACGTCTCGTCGGGCACTGTACTCAAATGTGCGCAGGCTGTTTCCGAAACTCAAGCTTCAACTAGCAATAATAGAGTTGGGGGCATTGAGAGATAGCATTGAGAAGAGCGGAACGGACCTCGATCTAAGATTTCATCTTCAACGGGTGGCATAGCGAAATTCCTCACCGAGATGACTGGACAACCTCTGTTCCGGATCGTCCCAGCGGAGCTATGAAAAACGTCTTTGGAGCTAATTCCTTTGAAGTAGTTAGTGCTCTAATTGAGCGAGCCGTGGATCATAAATGATGAGCGTAGCTTCATTTAGCTGATCTCACACCGAACTATAAAGAAATATGTGAGTGGCTCTTTATAGAGACTTAGCCCTCCTATTCAACAGGGCTACCACCGGAAGTGCGCTAAGTTAGTCACAGGGAAACCTCCAAGTTCTTTCTAACCTCCGACTCGGATGGCTTGCTTGCCCCCTCTTTGAATGTGTACAGTTCGAGCAAGCAAATGGCTAGCAGGGCCGAGGAATCACAATGAACGGGACGACAGAAGTTCCACAAGAATATGACCAGAGATATATGTTCTTCTTCGTGCAGTGCATGTCTGGCTTCTTTCCGACGGATCAGCCCTATTAGAGAAGGGCTTCCGATTCTGTATGACAACAGAACGAGCATTCGCTGGACGGGCAAACATTGAATGAAATGTTTAATTATTTATCCAAGCACTCTTTTTCAATTAAAATTTGTCTTGTATACGCCGGTTGAAGCACACGTTGGAGCATCCAAACGAACCAGCAGGGGGCAGAGACAGCAGTAAAAGCACTACTCTCTGTTGATCACCTACCCGCAGGGAAAGCAGCATAGGTGGCAGGAACTAACGGCAGGTTTAGGTAGCAATTCGAAGAGCATTCGTTTACCACCAAGAACACGTATGCAGCAAGAAAACGCCCTATATATGTAAAGGCGGAGTGAAGCGCAAAGCGCGAAACGAGAACTAGAGCAACGGCCTGTAATCGAGTAATCGAATATGGTAGCTAGTCGACGAGCGTAGTATAAGAATCTCTTTTCTTGTTAGGCTTGTACTTTGGATTGCTAGAAGACGTGGTAGTTCCTTCTTACTTTTCCTATCTTAGCTGTGTCGTTGACTGGAAGTGAATAGCAGACGCAGCAATAACTTCTCGTCTGCTCCTCTATAACAACCTAACCACTAGCTACAAGAAGAGAGCTACGAGCTAATAGGATAGTAAGCAAGCTGCCTTAAGAGCTTTCAGGCGGGTCCATGCATACAATAAAGATTTGAGAACCGGGAAAGAAGAGAGCTCACTCATCTAGGTTTTTGCGGAATGACTTTATTCTGCACCTTCTTTTCGAAGAAGGCAAAGGCTCCCTGACACACCGCCCACATTGCGTGCATCCCGAGGTCAAAGCCAAAGAAAACGGCCGGGGCTTCTCCCTATCTCCTTTCCCGCAGAACCCACGGGATGAGGAGCGATGAATGGTGTATAAAAGAGGGAAGGGGCTGTCTCTCCATAAGAAATAGAGAGCTCAAAACCAAGTGCCAGGGGATCGAAGTACGAGTCATCTTATGGTTTGATTTCCCATCCACTTCCTTAAAGCCCAAGGAGATTGAAGGTTCAGGGGCGAAGTGATCCCAAACATTCGTAGGTGGCTCTATTCGAGGGAAAAGAAGCAAGCCTAGACTAGATAAAAATTATTAGGAGGTCTTCCGGATTTCTCCTTAAACTGTCTTTGAAGCGAGAGTCGGGAATAATAGTTTTAGATCTCTGTTTATGAAGTTCTTGATAAACAGTCTAAAATCAGCTTTCTATGAGAAGTTCTTCAAGTGGTTGATTGGAATGCATTAGGCTTCTTATTCATAGTGAATGTAAGGCATCTTATTCATAGTGAATGTAAGGCTTTCGTTCAGAAGGCTCCTTTTTCAACAAATACGCTCTTCCATTCACTACTGACTTGAGTTAGAAGAACCTGGTTCGCTACGTCGACCTCTTTAATGACATGAAACTAAAGGCTATTGTAAAGCGGATTCTTTTCATTTCGGATACCTTGACGTACCTCTTCACCTAACGCTCGGGATGCAATCCGTTGTGTTCCTGACAGCGTGGCCTGACAATCAATATTGCGTGTTGAGGGCTGTGCTCGGGGGTGCTGACCGCCAGTTTTTCTACCGGTGCTCCCACTAAAGCAATTGTAGCAGCTGAGAGCTACTGGTGCAGATCCTAATTGAAATGATTGTGCAGTGGTAAATTCTTGTTAATGTTCAAAACGCTCTCTCGAGCTCAGCGAATGGATCTATCTTTGTACTGGGTTCTCCTTGTTATGATGAAATCGTCCACTTTACAAGAGAATGACAGGATTGGGTGCTCCTAGAATAGAGAAGGATCGATGCAATCGAGTTGGCTGTAGACAAGGATCAATTTTTATTATATAACATTAGTTGGAATCGGACCATAGACTTAGCAGACAACCTGCCTTCTGTGGTGAACCAGAAAAAAGCCCTTGTGCTTTGTATTTGGTAAATCTTAATAGGCCCTACTAAGCTTTGCCCCCGGATACAACGCTTTGAGCTAGTATAAGCGCTCGATACAGAAGCAGATTCCTCTCCAATTGCTTGGGGTGATTGAAATGCTTTGGATAACCAAGAGGCGGTAGAAGCACCCCGGGATAGCGGAACCAAGACTCCTTTTCCAGTTAGGGCTGCGCCCTTTCGTACTGACCGAGATACGGAAGAATGGAGCTCCAGGCTAGGAATTCAATGCATGATCCGAGAAAATAAATGATAAAAGAACAAACAAAGAGGCTTTTATTTACCTACAGGGATCGTGTCACCTCTGCATTTATGCTGCTAACCAATACTGAGTAAACGGCTGTACCAGCTAAATATGTAAATATGAAAGAAAACGCTGCTATCAAATAAATAGGATTTCTCCACGTCTGCTGGAATTCGTTGAGAAAAATCGGAGAAAAAGTTTCGTTTCAATCAGAGAACGTGTGGTGCGGGCTGGGCTTCCACCATGCCTCCCCGCCACGCCACCCACGAGAACTTTATTTCACTATGCTTTTTCTTTTTTAATTCTATTTATTTCGCCTACACAACTACTAAGCTTAAGCTTGGCGGGTCGAGTCCTCTGGTCATAACTCCAAGCGAAGACGTCTATGTATTCCTTTACAGCCTACGGAAAAAGATAGCTCGAGGCCGGGGATGGGCAAAACGGCTTTCCTACTGGCTTTTCTAAGTCAAGAGTACTCAATTAATAAAAAAAGGATTGCTGAATTATAGAGATAAAGTCGCCTAACCTAAGAAGTCACTACTAATAGCTGTTCGCCTACTTACTAGACTCTAGTAGGCTACCTGGGCAGGAGAATTGATCCAGCTTGTGCCTCATAAAAAGAACTAGCAGGTTGGTGGTAGAATGATCCAAATCTAGAAAGCCTTCTCACTGGCCAATGATGTGGACATAACGTAACCACAGTTATGCCTGTTTCGGTCTTCTCTCTATCTATAAAGAGCCAAACAGCTTGAGTCTTACGATGACTAGTCCCTATGATGGTCTCCCTCTATGTTAGATTGAATCCCCTGCATCCGTTGGATTGCAACAAAACCGTTTGTAGTGCTACTTTCGCTGGTATATGGGAATTTCGATGGAACATGGACTCGTTAGTCACCCTTAATGATTGGGGTTGGCTGGCGAGGTGAGGTCTAAGCACCATTGTCACTGGCTCTCGACGGGGAGTCATAAAGCGATCGGCACATAGTCCCGAAATGACTGGTATGACACAAATACCAATAAACCGGCGTCCGATGCAGAGGTCCCTGAGCCAAATCACTCAACCACCACCAATTGATCGATATTCCGACGTAAGAATCAAAAATGAAAGAGCTGAGAGAAAGAGAGTTTAGATGATAGGGTGCAAGGCAGGAAAAGAAGTTAGCCAGAATCGGGGAATAAGAAGGGTTGAGCTATCCATCTCAAAATCTATCTGTTCCAACCCCAGGAGAAGGCTCTAACCCCGAGAGTGAAGGCGAATACAAGCAATCTTCCATCTCCACCTGCTGCTTGAAAGCTTGATAGGGCATTCTCTTTTAGATTTGATTGATTCGTCAGGCTTGGAACATAGCCTTTTAGTTTAGGCAAGATTGGATCGATTGGGCTTAGTGAGCGAACTACCTCTTCTCCGTAGGGGTACAGGCGAGCTACTCCAATGGGGGTAGCGTAAGCTAGAAACTACTTCCATTGAAACAATTTCTTCTGTGCCTTGACTTCTGATTCGGTATCCGTTTTCTTTGGTGTTGTCGATGAACTTCTTCCGGAGCTTCCTTAGCTTCTAGTGCCCACTTGGCCACCTTGAATCAGGCTTCGAAAGCTACTCACATCTACATCTGTAATAGATTGGATATGCTTTCACATCCCGTTAAAAAAGGTTCTGATTTCGAGGGTTGATAGTAAGTGGACCATAGGCATAGGTAGGTGGGGGATGAACAATCCCTAGCAGAGCCCGAGCAATCCTAGAAGAAATCCTCCCAATCAATAAATGAATCATGCCTTACCGGCCCAATCCTTTCATGTGATACGGTACGGCACCAACATGTCTACCCGAGACCCGTGCTCGAGATGGTTCGTTCATGTCATTTCTTCTCCGAGCAGTGCTTCCATTCATGGATTCCACTTCCTAGTACCATGCCTGTACCCGGTTGTTCAACATCGACTTTTTCCTTGTTAGTAGCGCGCTAACGACTAACAGTTTACTAGCAAGCTGTAACGACTGGCACAGAATCATTTAGTTTCACCTATCCTAGTAGTAAGCGAAACTACGGAACTCAAACTAAGAGAATAGTCAACTTCAATTTCTCTATTTTGGCACCTCTTTCAGAGCGGAAACTGCAAATTGAATTAATAAAGTACGGCCGAAAAAACACGGTGTTTGCGTTTAGTACGAGATCGCTTAACTATCGAACAGTGGAACACTACTACTTGAACTGTCAGCGGTGAACTTCATGCCTCAGCTTGCTTAGCCTCTGTTCCGTCTGGCTTTGCTCGAGAAAAGGATCTGCTCTTGCCGTTCGTTAGGGATGATGGGCTAGGCGGGGAGCGTACTGAACTAACCAAAGAAGCAAGAGATACGGAAAGCGATTGACTTCTTGCCTTAGCTTCTATAAAAGGCTGTAGATAAAGAGTCAGGGTTTACCTTAAAAGTAAACCACTAAGAAAATCCTCTTGAATTCTCCACTCCATAGGATAACCTTTTTCTTTCGTTGTTACAGGATCCCCTCTCTGATCTCTTTAACAAAGCTCGTTACTAAATAAAGAAAGCCCATAGATCGAAACTTCTAAGAGGTGAACCTATCTCCGGATTCTTTTGCTAACTGAGCTTGAAGCGAGTTTCTTACTCATCAGTACTAGTAGAATAGAGTGCTACTACAGGAGAGGGGGAAGTAATGCATTAAATCGCGCTTACCCCGGAAGTCCCTCCCGCTTGTCTGGTTTACCAGGGTAACTATGCACTGATTCCAGATTTCCCCCTGCTGGGCTCGGAAGTCAAAGTCCCCGCGCCCCCTAGTAGAATAGAGTGCGACACGAGATAATCATTTTTGGACAAATCGGCCATATGATCTAATAAAGTAAAAGAAAAGCTCTTTTTTTTATCGCGGCATTCTCTCTTGCACTCGATCCTGAATTGCATTATGGGTCGTTTCTTTCAAATCTTTATCTCTATAATTCCGCACTACTGATCAAAGCCGGCAGGAACACGAAGTCATCATCCTTTTGAAAGTGAGACCTGTTGGCAACGAAGTTCCTGGTCGAAGGGAAGATCTTGGGCACTATTGTTGTCTATATACAAGTCGCGTAGGCGAAGCTGTGGTGACTCGTGGAGTAGGCAGCGAGCGGAGCTTGAACAGAAAGCAGCAAGCTACGGCGAAAAGCAGTGAGCGGAGCTTGAAGAAGCGAGCCTATCAGAGAAAGCCGTTGCGCGCTAGAACTTGATTGATAAAGGGGCGCTTACGTTTTTCAGCTGCATCGTACCGTACTATGGGAGGGGTCCGTACCTCCTTTAGATAGATAGAGCCCCCGTGCTCCTAATGTAGAGCTAGAACTACTGCTACCGTGGAATCCGCGATCACACATGAGTACCTCGCCTTCCAAAAAAGCGGCTGCTAATTGGCACTAATGCTAATGGGGACCATCGATCAAGAAGGACTTAGGAGACTTCAATCGAATTGAGAAAGAAAAAAACAAAAATAAAAGGGCCCACTCCCACTCTTCTAGTTGCGCCCTTACTACGCTACCCAACCAGCTGATAAAAGGTCGAATTCTTTAGCAAATGTGGATAGTTCTTTATTTCCCAATGGCACGAAATGCCGATAAAATCCGTTAAAGGAGAAAAGCGGGCAAACAAGAAGATCTGACTGAGTTGATGATGGACCGGATCTCGAAAGGCGAGAGGCTTTCATAAAGACGTATGAGAAAGGGAGGGTCGAGAGAGGCTTATTGCACGATCCACCCAACCCAGCTAAGCTAATAAATGCTGCATGCATAAGAGAGTGGGAGGCCGGCCCCTGCCCATCTGGAGGTGCACACCCTTTTAGGAACATATGCAAAGGCCTTTGGTGGGTAAAGAGAGAAGTCAATGGCAAATCCAATGACTTTGATTTGTTCGTCCCATTCTGTCATCGATCACTGCTGGGTCGGTTGGTGAGTCACCCAAAAGCATCGAGAAAGGTCCAGCATATTTTGTTTTTTATATGATCAGCGGTCTCATTTATGCTATGCCCTGCATCGTGTTCGTTTGTGTTTATTGAGCTTTCTTCACTCTTAACCGGATAAGTTGCACTTTTATATTTATAGTTGCTTTGCTTCGCTTTATAGAAGAGAGAGCCTTAGTTAGATAAGTGTGTTGAGAGTGAAAAGCAAGCGCAAGCGATAGAAAGGATAGTCCCTC